GCATTTGACCCCGTACCACCGAAAGGTTTGGTCGCATACTTGAAAAATAACCCAAAAAATCAAGGGAATGCTTGGATAATTGGTTTATATAAATCCTTCCTGGTTGAGACCACACATAAGAATGACATTGCCATAAATTGACAAGATAATATTTCCACTTATTCATCAGAAGAGGGGTATCCTTCGAAGACAGAATAGATTTTCCTTGATATCTAACATAATGCATAAAAGGATCCTTGAAGAACCATAAGATGGCGGCCGGAAAATCATTAACGAAGACTTCTTCTACAGGATATTTTTTTTTTTCATAGAAATGTATTCGCTCAAAAAAGATACCAGAAGAGGTTAATCGTAAATGAGAAGATTGATTACGAAGAAAAAGTAAAATGGATTCGTATTCACATACATGAGAATTATATAGGAGCAAGAATAATCGTGGATTACTTTTTGAAAAAATAATTTTTTTTGGAGTAATAAGACTATTCCAATTATAATACTCGTGAAGAAAGAGTCGTAATAAATGGAAAGAAGAGGGATCTTTCACCCAATAGCGAAGGGTTTGAACCAAGATTTCCAGATGAATGGGGTAGGGTATTAGTACATCTGATACATAATTTAAATGTGGGAATTTGTCCTCTAAAAAAGGAAATATTGAATGAATTGATCGTAAATTATAAGATTTTACGATTTCTGTCGCCTCTAAGGAAGATACTAATCGTAGGGAAAACGGAATTTCCACAATGACGGCAAATCCCTCCGACATCATTTGAGAATACAAATTTTTGTTGTACCCAAAAAATTTATTTTGGTTAGAATCATTAGCGGAAATTATCAAATGATTCTGTTGATACATTCGACTAATTAAACGTTTTATAATTAGTAAACTATATTTAGTGTCATAACCTACATTATCCAACAAAATCGATCTATTTAAACCATGATCATGAGCAAGTGCATAAATATACTCCCGAAAGATAAGTGGGTATAGGAAGTCATGTTGCTGATATCTATCTAGTTCTAAATATCCTTGAAATTCTTCCATTTTTAATTTGAACAAGAAAAGAAATAGGTGATTTATTGGGTTATCAAATGATACATAGTACGATACAGTCAAAACAAGGTATTATAGTAAGAAAATACCTCGGAACAAGTAAGACTCATCAACAGACTCTCTAGCCTCTCTTTTTCCATCTAATTGATTTATGTTCATTCTAGGGTAACAAGATGGTTAGAAGTCCTTTATTTTTTCAATCCAATCGCTCTTTTGATTTTGAAAAATCTTTATCAATATACTGCCTTCTTCTACACATTTATCTCTACCCCATAATGGGTAATAGCTAATAATTAGGACTCATAAGAAATTTATAATCCACTCATGGGAAAAGTTTTTCCCGTATTAAGCACTAATATATTTTTAACGTCTAATTAGATCGGGTAATCATTCAAAAATTAAGAACAGAAGCTCATTACTTTTTGTTTCCCTATAATTGGAACCGTAGTAGGGCTCTACCCATTTATTCACTCGACCAAATTCATTTTTTTTATTACACGACAAGAATTCAAACAATTTAAATAAGGTTTTGGACCTATTCGGTAAGAATGAAATATTCTTAGAATTATCCATTGATACGACATGCTGCTTTTTCCATTCATTCCTTTCAGGATCAGTCGTGGTCTTACAAACTCTACCGATGGTATGGACGAATCTTTTGCTTCATACAAATGTGTAAAAGATGCTAGCCGCACTTAAAAGCCGAGTACTCTACCGTTGAGTTAGCAACCCAAATAAAATAATTAGAATGTGTAGATACAATCGGAATCTCAATAAAAAAAAGATTGAATTGCACAACGCAATCCAAACCAATCAAAACATTAAAATAGCACAAATTTTAAAAATTCTAATTGATTAGATTCTGAACATAATAAAAATGAACAGATCCGATGAAAAAATTCTCAGATAAAAATAGGGATAAAGTAAAATATTTATAAATAGCTCCTTGTCTCTTATGTCATCCATTAATTCTATAGTATATATAGATTTTATTGAGTTTAATCTTAATCAAAAAAAGACTTCTTGTATCACAGAAAATACAAGAACCCATTATTTGAATGAAATAAAAGCTATGGGACGGAGATAGAAATGGATCCTTTTATTCACGATCTGATTATATTTATTTGATACACTGTTGTCAATATGAATGTTGAGAAAAGAATACAAAAGAAAAAACAATTTATAAATATAACTAACAATTCCAATTTCAATCAATTAGACAATTAGAATTATAAGAAAAAAAAAACTAAGGACTTGTGTTGGATTGGCACTATATATAATATTTCTATACAACACAACATTGATACAATATTGGTGGAAAAATAAATTAAGTAAAAAAATGAGGTTTATTCACTAAAATAAGCAAGTGAAATCCTTTGTGTTTTTTTATTTGTTCCTTAACTCATTGACAGTAATCTCAAAATTTTATATTTATAGACCCGATTACTTCATTTATTTATTCACTTAATCTTTTTCTATCTATTTTATATATATCAATAAAATTTATATCAATAAAATCTAAATAGATTTTTGTCGTTATAAAAGACACTCTTTTATAGTAACAATAATATCTTTTATAGTAACAATAATAAATTTAGTATGATATAAATAGAACAAAAGAGGAAATAGCAAAGAAACAAAAAGGTTATACAAGGCTATATACAAATCATCCACATTTTTTTTATTTCATTAATTGAATTTTATTTGTTGATTAGGGCGAAGTTCCGTAAAAACCCCCGCCCTTTTTGAAATATCATGAACAGTTCCTGTAGGTTGAGCACCTTTTTCAAGGAAATATAGAATAGCAGGAACATTTAAATAGATTTGATTCTTTATCGGGTCATAAAAACCCACTTTACGAAGATCTCTTCCCTCTCGTCGGGATCGAACATCAATTGCAACGATTCGATAAATGGCTCATTGGGATAGATGAACAATACTCCCCCCCCCCCTAGAAACGTATAAGAAGTTTTCTCCTCGTACGGCTCGAGAAAATTCTAAATTATGTCTATGTATAGAATCATAATATCAAATAGATCCATAAAATCATCAAATTCATTATATTATTGATTTTAGTTTAAATACTTTTTCTTAGTCTTCCCCCCCCCCCAAAAAAAAAAAATTATTTGTATCCTCATAACTCAAGTTGAATAACTCTCAAATAACTCAAAAGAAACCTTTTAGGTATTCAATTTATTGAGTGGTCTCTAACCCTTTTTGTCTGTCTCCTTTAGAATCTATTTTGATTCTTAAATATGATCTGGTTGTTGAGACAATTGAAAACGGTATTTCCTTGTTCCAGGATCTTTATCTTTGCCTTGAATCATTGGGTTTAGACATTACTTCGGTGATCTTTAAATCGTTTCAAAACGGCAGCAACATACCATTTTTTGTGATTTCTTTCTATCAAAGAATCGTATGAATGGTTGATTCTTACGTAATACACTTTACTTTTGATTTGATCAAAAGAGTTTTACCAATTCCAACAAAATTAACTTTTAAATTTTATCGAATTGGATCCTTTAGATTTATATATCTAAAATATACTTACGAAGTTGTTCCAATTTATTGATCGATACTAACCTTAGATTCTTGCCCTTGAGAAATTAATCAATACGTTCTACTCGAGCTCCATCGTGTACTATTTACATGGCAACACTCTCAAAAATGAGGGTTCCAGTGGAACAGAACAAATGATGTCGAGCCAAGAGCACTTTCGTTCCTATATAATATAAAAAAGTGGTGGATGTAAGAATCCACAGCTGATCATGTCCTTCAAGTCGCACGTTGCTTTCTGCCACATCGTTTTAAACGAAGTTTTACCATAACATTCCTTCAGTTTGGAACCAGTATGTAATTGATTCAATTATGGAATCGTGAATAATCATCGGTTCGGTCGGTACATAATAATCTATACTTTTTTCTTCTATATGAAGAATGGATAATGTATGACGAAGTCTCAACAAGAATTCAATCAATTTAACCCCTTATAATTTTTTTTTTTTTTATTATAACTAACATAACATGAATAAATAAACACGAATAAACAAGTTATTTTGAATCTCTATCTTCAAGTAACGTGATAGGATAAATTCAACAATTTCACACTTCTTAGAGTACCAAGAACTCATAAGAAATCATTAAAACGATTTAATTGATTGAATAGTTTCCTACCCTATATCATTATTTGCATAAGGTTTTACAGTAAGTACCATTCGCTTTTTATCATCATTAAGAGAAAGATAAATCCATATTGGATTAAACCATCAATAATTAATAAAAAAAACGACTGATGTAAGGAAAGATTGAAGATTTAGGTTGTTATTTTTTCAGATTTCATATTGTAAAATCAGTAATATTTAACAAATCAAAATTTCGTTTCATATGCGTGTTATTTGAACTCGATTAAATTTGTGAAAAAGATATAAAAAAAAAAAAAAAAGAAATAAGAATCACATTCTATAACAATATTATACTCTTAAACGGAATACTGGTCGAAAATCTTTATTTTGATATATTTTATTATGATATAGATTATGATATAGATATCTATTTTATCTTTTATTATAGATTAATAAAATTATAGATTAATAAAATGATCGTGGGTCAGGTATGTTCTGGGACGGAAGGATTCGAACCTCCGAATAGCGGGACCAAAACCCGTTGCCTTACCACTTGGCCACGCCCCATTTCTAGTCGACACTAATAAACACTAATATTGGTACTGGTTGTTCGTCAACTCAAGTCTAAATATCTATTATCTATAAAATAGATTACTAGAATTTTTATACATGTAGACGTAGAATTAAACAGAATTTATTGATCATTACATATAATTCAATTAAGATATTGTATGAAAGTATGGTTTATTCTATTCTCTTTTGATTTGAGAATTGAAGGATTTTTGATTGGGTGAGTTCAAATCAAAGAAAGTTTTTTGGTCTATCTTATTTTCTTTTTATTCATTTTTCTTTTCTATGAATAATAACATATTTATAATAATAAAATAATAAAAAACTCAATTTATTAATAACTCAATCAAAATAAATAAAATACAATTATCCTCAAGAACAAAATGTTTGTTATGCTTAATATATTTAGTTTGATCTGTATCTGTCTTAATTCTGCTCTTTATTCAAGTAGTTTTTTCGTCGCCAAATTGCCCGAGGCCTACGCTTTTTTAAATCCAATCGTAGATGTTATGCCAGTAATACCCCTGTTTTTTTTTCTCTTAGCCTTTGTTTGGCAAGCTGCTGTAAGTTTTCGATGATATCTTTAATTTAATAATGTCTAGACAAATTCATGATTTATTGAAAAAAAAAAAAAAATTCAAAGAAAAGAATTGATAAGATCAGATAAGTCTTACACCCTCAATTCAAATATTGAAATTCTTGTACAACCGCGAAAAATCTGGATCACCCCACTTTATTTCTTGGTGTCAAAATAAAAAATCAAAATAGTAGGGCATGCGGTATAAAAACGGAGAATCTATTCTCTTTTTTACTAAAAAAAATCTTGGAGATTATGTAATGCTTACTCTCAAACTATTTGTTTACACGGTAGTGATATTCTTTGTTTCTCTCTTTATTTTCGGATTCCTGTCTAATGATCCAGGACGTAATCCTGGACGTGAAGAATAAAAGATAAGGTTTTTGTTTTCCTTGCTTGATTTTTAAATGTTCTTAGTAGGATTGTAGGATTTTATCTATTACACTTTTATCTATATACACATTTTTAACTATTAAAAATAAAAAGAGCTCGCGAAAAATTCGAAAGAAAATACCAAGTCATCAACAAAAACGGAAAGAGAGGGATTCGAACCCTCGGTACGAAAAACTCGTACAACGGATTAGCAATCCGACGCTTTAGTCCACTCAGCCATCTCTCCTCCCAATTGAAAAAGGATAATACTATGTTACATTATAAAAAATAAGGATTGAAAGAGCCCTTCATAATATTTTTTTTTTCATCCGAGAGTACTTTTTAGTTCCACGGCCCGGCTAAGTACTGACCAGGCCGGGCCCGCCATTTATTGTTCCAACGAATCATAAATAATTTTTTTTTATTTGAAAACTAAAATACTTGCTTGTTATTACGATTGGAAAAATAAAAACAAACTCTTTTGATTTCTATGATATAGAATCAAATGATATCGAATCAAAGTGTCGTTTCTTATCTTAATTTTTTATATTTATTCTTTATTTTCTTTATTCCTTTTATTTTAGTAAAGTAAATAAATAACAAAAAGGGAACTGTGGATTCTTGCACAATACATTTTCATGTATGTTATGGCTTAAGTAGTTTTGTCGAGACGTCTAGGTCAAAAACCTCCGGCAAAAAAACACTTGTTATTTAGTTTTAGTTATTGAAATTTAGTGAATTCTCTTTTCCGAATCTCATTGGGTTCTCTGATACAACACGTAAACGCTCTAATTTTCATGATTATTTTATGATCCTATCCTTTCTTTTTACTCTTTTAACTTTTTATTACGACCCATTTTCTTGTTCGACAAAAGGTTTATTTATATACAATAATCGGATTGTAGCGGGTATAGTTTAGTGGTAAAAGTGTGATTCGTTCTATAATCCTTTATATAGTTAAGGGGTCTTTCGGTTTGATTAATATTTCATTCCGACCAAAAACTTTATTTCTTAAAAGGATTTAATCCTTTACCTCTCAATGAAAAATTCGAGGAAGAATATACATTCTCGTGATTTGTATCCAAGAATCAATTAAAAATTGAAAAATTGGATTATGAGATTACGAAACATAATTTTTTTTTTTAATTAGATCAATACTTCTAATTGAATAAGTATGAGTAAAGGATCCATGGATAAAGATAGAAAGTGGCTTTCTAATCGTAACTAAATCTTTAATTTGGAATTTGTATTACGGAAATTGAAGCAAAATGGCTATTAAACAATGACTTTGGTTTACTAGAGACATCGACAAATTGTTTTAGCTCGGTAGAAACAAAATGCTTTTCCTAAGGATTCTCTCACATAGAAATAGAGAACGAAGTAACTAGAAAGGTTGTTATAATCCCCCTCTTTTCTATAGGGATCGTCTAGAAAGCGGGTTGTTCTGAATACATTCAGACAGAAAAGCTGACATAGATGTTATGGGTGGAATTTTTTTTTTCGTTCATGTCTTAATATCGGAATTTATACATCTTCCATAAAGGAGCCGAATGAAACCAAAGTTTCACGTTCAGTTTTGAATTAGAGACGTTAAAAATGATGAATCAACGTCGACTATAACCCTTAGCCTTCCAAGCTAACGATGCGGGTTCGATTCCCGCTACCCGCTTTTACTTTATTTTTTTATTAAATTAATAAGAAATAAGATTAATAAGAAATAAGAAAAAAATAGAATTAAATATTTTGAGATTTTTATTATTTTATAAAAAATTTTATGAATATAATTAATGTAATGCATCATTGACTTG